CTTTTTTATTTAATTCCGGAATTATTCACTATGTGGATAAAATATCTATATGTACATATATTATAAACATAAGTATATATGCATTAAGTACGTGCAGTAGATACATAGTGTCTAGTGGCTCATTGTTGAATAATAAAATGGATTTACCTAGGAAGTTCTAGGAGAAAATGCAATGAATTGTTTCAAGACCGACTCGAATAGAAATAAATTCAATTGAAATAATTCAAAAAAAAAAAAAAAAAAATACTACTACTAGATTTCTAATGTCGATTCTAATGAATAATTCGTCAATGACGAATAAAAACCAATTCTATGCAATTCTGAAAGGGGGAAAGATCCCTCGGCTAGAATCATTTGATTATATTGACAATTTCAAAAAACGGATCATACTATGATCATAGTATGATGGCCGTTGGTCAAGCGGGCCCCCATCGTCTAGTGGTTTAGGACATCTCTCTTTCAAGGAGGCAGCGGGGATTCGAATTCCCCTGGGGGTAGGGTACTACGAAAGGAAATTGATCATGGATTACCAATAAGTCGAAAATTGATTCTTCCTGGGTCGATGCCCGAGCGGTTAATGGGGACGGACTGTAAATTCGTTGGCAATATGTCTACGCTGGTTCAAATCCAGCTCGGCCCAATAATTCGCCAATCCGCCATGAGATGATATAACTCCCTTTGTACTTCAGAAATACCCGATCCGGAGATAAAAAAGAATCAAATTTTCTGCTAGATCCCGTATTTCCCTGGGATTGTAGTTCAATTGGTCAGAGCACCGCCCTGTCAAGGCGGAAGCTGCGGGTTCGAGCCCCGTCAGTCCCGACGGATCCAATAAATATATCAAAAAATCTCTCCCTTTTTCTGAAGGGGACCGGGGGAAGAATTCCATTGTCAAAGCAAAGGGGAAATCCTTATTTCTTTTTTCTTTCCTTTTGGTAGGAGAAAGACATATGCGGTTGGATTAGTACAATTATTGGTAGCATTATAGTCAGTATTCCAAGAAATGCTGGCTTTTTCGATTGCCCCCGATGCATGTAATGGAATCGAGTACTATACTTTTTTGAGGCGCGCATACACAAAAGGAATTCCTTTCTTGTCCAATACAAAATTGAATATAAGAAAATACTTTCCAGAAAAAACAAAAAAAAACAATTTATTTTTCTGGCTACGGATTTATGGAACCTGACTTACTAGTTTGAAGTTGCAAAATAGATTTCATGCAAATTGCACACTGAGCTTTTGGTATAGGTGTCCCGGGGCTAATAATCTACGAAGAAAGGAGGGGGAAGGACAGATCAACCAAAGATCCTACTCCTCTTAGAAAGGCGAATGAATCATTTTTCCTATTTTTCATTTTGTTTTAAGGCCCCATCGACGAAAGAACAAATCGGAAAATAGTAAATTTGATGAATATTCATTTTATACGGTCTCATCTTTATCACACTTCTTTGTCTTCCAAGTCAAAAATAGTTTCGTTCTAAACTCCTTTCTTTTTCCATTTAGCTTTTATTGTTTGTTTGGGTTTGTAACTATGTGACCACTGGAAGTGGAAGAGCTATTTGATGAGACTTCATCAGATGATTGTACAAGAAGGAACTAGATAGATTAGAGAGAAAAAAAGAACAGATAATAAAAAATGATAAATAAATAAAGGAATTTTGGGTTAGGTCAGCAATCCAAGTTTGGGGCGGTATGGATAAAAGAACTTCCTATGTTATACTATTCAATTCTCGACGACGAATTTATTTGATAGTTCAGATATTGTTATTCATGATATTGATCTGATTCAAGATCATCGAGAGGTAATATTCATTCATTGAATTTACAGGCCAAAGATTTATCATCTCTATGGGATTAAATCCCGAGTTATTGCGAAGTAAAAAACCGATGAGATTATGGAAGTAAATATTCTTGCATTTATTGCTACTGCACTATTTATTCTAGTTCCTACCGCTTTTCTACTTATCATTTATGTAAAAACAGTCAGTCAAAACGATTAATTATTAACTAATTTGAATGAAACTTGACTTCTGAGTTCTTAGCCAAAATTGACGAAATAAAATGAAAAAGATTCCAATTTCATGTCTTAAATGAAATGAGTGGACTAGAATCGGCAGTATTCTAATAGATAGATAGTATGGTAGAAAGAAATAGATGAATCTTTCTACCATACTATTTATTAGTTAGATTCTTGTTATAAAGCTGCCCCCTGGAATAAAATAAAGATAGAGGCTGCATTTGATATGGATCTATATATCAATCTACAATATTATCTTGATATATGCGAATATCAATTCCATATATGGGATTGACATAGCATCCAATTCCATTTATTTGCTATATCTATTTGTTCTGATCAATCTGAATTACTCCTATGTCTTATAGTTTGAATTACTATATTTTTGATTTCCAATATGAATCTCGGTATCTATTGAGAGAATCAAATCAATGAAGCAAAAGCGATAGATATAGGCATATTCAAAAAATCACGTAGTAATCT